TTTCATTCTTGTATTGGATTTCGCCAAATGAAAATGACGCATTTAATTTTAAGAAATTATTACTTTTAGAACTATAAAAAATATTTCTAAATGTAATGACTAGAAGTGCTACTGATAATAATGATCCACAAAGAAGAGCCGCATAGCTCAATATCATCATACTTACGTGCATTATTAACCACTCCGATTGTAGAGCAGGTACTAATATTGTGGGTTTGCGTATTTCATTTAAAAGACCCGAAGTAGCAAAGCCTTGGGTAAAAATAGTACTTGAGGCAGTTATTGTGGTTAAATCATTTTTTCTTATTTTGAAATAAGGCACTATATGAATAAGGGAGAAACTCCATGAAAGAAAAATGAATGATTCATATAAATCACTTAGGGGGAAATGGCCCGAATAAATCCAACGAGTGGTTAATAATCCTGTTAGACATAAAAAAGTAGCTATCATCCCCTTTTCTGATGAATCATATGGTTTTATTATTTCATTTCCCAATAAGGTTATCAAATGAAGTGTAATTACAATTGAAACAATAGAAAAAGAAATATGAGTTAATATATGCTCTAAAGTTGAAAATATCATAAAAATGAAAAAAGGGGGGGATCCCCTATATTAATTAAGAAATAGAAACAGGGAATTTAATTTATTTTTATTATAGGATCTATTGGATATCTTTTAGAAGATGGCATGCCGCCACTCGGACTCGAACCGAGATGCTCTAGCACTGCTTCCTAAGAGCAGCGTGTCTACCGATTTCACCATAGCGGCTTGCTCGAACTCATAATAGCCTATTTATATTCAATCGTCGAGATTGAACAAGTCAATTCAACCAAATCAGTTTTTTTCGTAAAGATTCAAATTGATAAAAAAATGAGTTCAAAAGTCAATTTGAAGGTTCATTAGTTTCATTTTTTTTACTTTGATTTACTTTTATTGTCATTCTTTTTTATTTTCATTATTTATGGTTTATCTGATTTCATAAAAAAAAAAAAAAAAAAAATTTAATGAATTTTAAATATGTCTATTTTAGATTACTCCAAATTGACACATTTTTTGTACAAAATATTGTAAAAATTAAGTTCTTTTCTTGATTATTGTAGATATCGATATATAGAAAACTAATTACATATCCATATAGTAAATAAATTAAGAAGTCAGAAAGTTATTCAAAAATTTTTAACATGGAATCAATTAGTTTCAACACGTCATTAATTTGAACTAAAAATATTATATCCGGCCTTCCCGAAAAACAGAAAAATTTTACATTATTTTAATTGTAAAGGTCGATGGGGAAAATAAGACTCCCCACCACCAAAATTTGAGTGAAAATATACTAAAAATCAAGAAAAAATTTTGTATTTTTTTTCCGAAAAAAGAAGAATTCTTTTCTAAAATGAAGGGCCCATTTCATATTGATTAGAATAGGGACTGCCAATTGTTCATTTTAGATTAACTTTGAGATTAACAAATTACTGAGCCCTTTTTTTATTTTGAGTAAAATCCATTCTGATTATTCCGATATTTTAGGACTTATATTTTAGGACTTATTTTTTTGTTGTACAAAAAAACTTTTTGAATTACCGGTAGAAAGAGATTTCCCTAATGACAAAGCTTTTAACGCCGCCCCATATCCTTTCCTTTTCCAAATATTTTTACGAATACGCTTTTTTGATATCGAAGTACGTTTTTTTGGAACTGCCATTTAAAAGTTACTCATTGTTATAGTTGGATGTGAAAGACATCTATTGTTCAAAACGAATTCTTATTTCTTATTCATTATCTATATTCTATACTTTATTTACATAGAATAATTCTAAAATTTACATATAATAAAATCCCTCAAAGGATTATCAACTTTTGCCTAATAAATTGAGTCTTTTTTTAGTAAAACTTGAGAAAACAATACACCTAATTTCAATTTGAAAATTTGAACGATTTTAACAAGACTCAGAATAAATACTAATAGAAAATGCTTCAATAAGTTAGTGCATATCTTGATTTTTTTGCATATATTGATTTTTTATTGACTTTTTTCGAAAGAGGTAAGATCCGGTGAATCCGAAACACTTAATTAAGAATAAAAATTTTTTTTATGGAACAGACATATCAATATGCGTGGATAATACCTTTTCTTCCACTTCCAGTTCCTATGTTAATAGGGCTGGGACTTCTTCTTTTCCCGACGGCAACAAAAAGTCTTCGTCGTATGTGGGCTTTTCAGAGTGTTTTATTGTTAAGTATAGTCATGATTTTTTCTATCAATCTGTCTATTCAGCAAATAAATAGCAGTTCTGTCTATCAATATGTATGGTCTTGGATTATCAATAATGATTTTTCTTTAGAATTCGGATACTTGATCGATCCACTTACTTCTATTATGTCAATATTAATTACTACTGTTGGAATTATGGTTCTTATTTATAGTGATAATTATATGTCTCATGATCACGGATACTTGAGATTTTTTGCTTATATGAGTTTTTTCAGTACTTCCATGTT